TTATTTGGCCCCACTCGTTATCAGTGGGATCAGGGGTACTTCCAGCAAGAAATATATCGAAGAGTTGGGGCCGGACTAGCCGAAAATCTGAGCTTATCGGAAGCTTGGTCTAAAATTCCCGAAAAATTAACTTTTTACGATTACATTGGTAATAATCCGGCGAAAGGGGGATTATTCAGAGCAGGCTCAATGGATAACGGAGATGGAATAGCTGTTGGGTGGTTAGGGCACCCCGTATTTAGAGATAAAGAAGGTCGCGAACTCTTTGTACGTCGTATGCCTACCTTTTTTGAAACATTTCCGGTAGTTTTGGTAGATGGAGACGGGATTGTGAGGGCCGATGTTCCTTTTAGAAGGGCAGAATCCAAGTATAGTGTTGAACAAGTAGGGGTAACTGTCGAATTCTATGGTGGCGAACTCAATGGAGTCATTTATAGTGATCCTGCTACTGTGAAAAAATATGCTAGACGTGCCCAATTAGGTGAAATTTTTGAATTAGACCGGGCTACTTTGAAATCCGATGGTGTTTTTCGTAGCAGTCCAAGGGGTTGGTTCACTTTTGGGCATGCTACGTTTGCTTTGCTCTTCTTTTTCGGACACATTTGGCACGGCGCAAGAACCTTGTTCAGAGATGTTTTTGCCGGTATTGATCCAGATTTGGATGCTCAAGTGGAATTTGGAGCATTCCAAAAAATTGGAGATCCAACTACAAGGAGACAAGTAGTCTGATACAAAATTCCCTTGCCATCTTTTACCTCTATTTTTTTTTATGTCTAAATAGATATAAATAGAATAATATAGAAAAATTAGAAATGAAATAGAATAAGAATAATACAATAGAAATATAGAAGAAATAGAACAATAATAGAATAATAATATAGAATAGTAATAAGATATGACTATAACTATATATCTATAGTTATAATCTATTTTATAGTATATATATACTATAAAATAGATTATATATAGTAATAGTAAATAGTAAATTGAGATTTACTATTTATTTAGTAAATGATCCAAAATAAATAGGTGTGGAAGCTATAATTGTAAACCACGATCGAATCTATGGAAGCATTGGTTTATACATTCCTCTTAGTTTCGACTTTAGGGATAATTTTTTTCGCTATCTTTTTTCGAGAACCACCTAAAGTTCCAACTAAAAAAATGAAATGATTTTTCATTATTTCCATTGAAGTAATGAGCCCCCCAATATTCATATGGGGGCTCATTACTTCAACTAGAACTAGTCCCCATGTTCTTCGAAGGGATCTCTTAATTTTTGAGAGGGTTGCCCAAAAGCGGTATATAAGGCGTACCCAGTAAAGCTTACAAGTAAACCGGATATGGAGATGGCGACTAGGGTTGCTGTTTCCATTTTTTCGATAATTTCAAGATCACAATGGATCACGATAATGTCGTTTATTTACAACTACAACGGAATGGTATACAAAGTCAACAGATTTCAACCCATGATGAAAGAGGATTTATGGCTACAAAAACCGTTGAGAGTAGTTCTAGATCTGGACCAAGACGAACTGACGTAGGGAGTTTATTGAAACCATTGAATTCGGAATATGGAAAAGTAGCTCCAGGGTGGGGGACTACACCACTTATGGGAGTCGCAATGGCTCTATTTGCAATATTTCTATCTATTATTTTGGAAATTTATAATTCATCTGTTTTACTGGATGGAATTTCAATTAATTAGTTCGTAAAAACTAGGAGGTCCTAGTTTTTCAATAAAAACAGATTATTTTACTTAGACTTATTTAATGCTTAAAATACTGAATACTTCAACTTAAGATTACCTAAGACTTGGATTTATAGACCATTATTCTGGTAGTTCGATCGTGAAATTTATTTGTTTTGATATTTCATTTCCGGAATATGAGCGTGTGACTTGTTATAATTGATCCTATTGATAATACAGAGAATGGACCTGTCATCTCTATCAAGATGATTCTACCTCGTCAGATATTTATTCTAGTCTCTGGAGCACGGACTATATAGAATAGATCAAGAAAAGAAATATTTGAACTATGATTCATACCTATTATTCAGACCTCGCAACCGGACTAAAAAAAAATGGAAATAGGTCTTTTCTAAATCCAACAATTTTTTCCTTCAGACTTCTTTTGACCGAAAGAAAACTCTTTCTCTAGATTTTTTTGAGTCATTACATTCATTGAAGAAGTGATGATCAAATGGTTTTTACTCAGAGAACCTTTGAGTTTAGCTTTGGCTTTATTAAATCATCGTGGTTCTAGTATGAATCTGAGGTTTCAATTGATTCATAGGGTCTCAACAAGAGAATTCCTATCAAAAAAAGAAAAAAAATAGGGGAAGAGAAGATTCAAGAGGCCTGTCACGATTAAAATAAAGAAAGATGGATGAGCCAACTTGAGATTATATTTCTTGGCATTATCATCACAAAGAAGAGATTCCGGATTTTTCTTACTTCGTATCTTTGGGTCAAATCGAGTCAAGCGGCTAAGTCCCAAGAAGTTGTAAACTCTCTATTCCATATCCGTTGAAACCAGTATTTGTGTATTTCGGCTTGAGCCGTACGAGATGAAATTCTCATATACGGTTCTCAGAGGGGGAGTCTTTCTTGGGTTACCTATCTCAATAAAGTATATGATTGGTTCGAGGAACGTCTCGAGATTCAAGCGATTGCAGATGATATAACTAGTAAATATGTTCCTCCTCATGTCAACATATTTTATTGTCTAGGAGGGATTACGCTTACTTGTTTTTTAGTACAAGTAGCTACGGGTTTTGCTATGACCTTTTACTATCGTCCAACTGTTACAGAGGCTTTTTCCTCTGTTCAATACATAATGACTGAGGCCAACTTTGGTTGGTTAATTCGATCAGTTCATCGATGGTCAGCAAGTATGATGGTTCTAATGATGATCTTGCACGTATTTCGTGTGTATCTTACGGGTGGGTTTAAAAAACCCCGCGAATTAACTTGGGTTACAGGGGTGGTTCTGGCTGTATTGACCGCATCTTTTGGCGTAACTGGTTATTCCTTACCTCGGGACCAAATTGGTTATTGGGCAGTAAAAATTGTAACAGGCGTGCCTGAAGCTATTCCTATAATAGGATCGCCTTTGGTAGAATTATTACGTGGAAGTGCTAGTGTGGGCCAATCCACTTTGACTCGTTTTTATAGTTTACATACTTTTGTATTGCCTCTTCTTACTGCCGTATTTATGTTAATGCACTTTCCAATGATACGTAAGCAAGGTATTTCGGGTCCTTTATAGAGAAGGCAGATCATAGATATTTGTAATTTATAATATAGGGGAGGAACAAGAGTCTTTCATTGCTAAAAATATGGATTATTGAAAAATAAGGCATGTTATTTGGATACTTCTCTTCAACTCTGAAGTATTGTTTATTTGATACGAATTGTTGAAGTATATTTTCCTAAAGAGGATGGATTATGGGAGTGTGTGACTTGAACTATTGATTGGGCCATGCAGATATATGATTTTATCCGCCATGTTGGAATTCACAACCCAATGTGTCTCCGCATCCAACCATCACGTAAGTCCCTTTATGTAGCATAGGATAGGGTGGTTCGCTTGAGGAGAATCTTTTCTATGATCATACCCGAATTATGTCATGCATGAACAGGCTCCGTAAGATCCCTAGAATAAGTGATGTGGCATGATCCATGATCCAATGTTCTATCTATTCCACTTTGTTTGATTTTTATTTTTTTTTCTATTTTTTATAGTAAATTTATTCTAATTATAGTAATTAGTAATTGAGAGTATTAGTATTTCATATTAATTTGATAGTAATCTTAGTAAGTTTCTTATAGTATGTAGATGCATTCATTTCCTCTGCATCGACCCCGATCTTTGATACTATCGGAGTGAAATAAGGGATCTAAGGAAGAACAGGGCTAGACTTTATTAGTAACAAGTAAAAACTTTGTATTTTTGTATGTATATGTAATAAAATCGAGATGCTGTGGGGATAAATACCAACCAAAAGACATGAGACAATCCAAAAAGCACTTGATCATGATCGAATTTGTAAGCCTACTTGGATATTGAGCATTTCCTTGTTGCCAGAACTGAATTCTTTGCAATGAATCGTTGCAACTCGGGGAAATGGAATTTGATAAATCTTTTCTTACATAAAGTCATTCTACATTATATATGTAGATATGTATGAACTAGAGATTTTCTATGGATCTATTTCTGTGATTCTTTTGATTCTTGCTCGAGCCGGATGATAAAAAATTATCATGTCCGGTTCCTTTGGGGGATGAATCCACAAGAATTCACCTATCCAAATAACAAAGAAACCTGATTTGAATGATCCCGTATTAAGAGCTAAATTGGCTAAAGGGATGGGGCATAATTATTATGGAGAACCCGCATGGCCCAATGATCTTTTATATATTTTTCCAGTAGTAATTCTAGGCACTATTGCATGTAGTGTGGGCCTAGCAGTTCTAGAGCCGTCAATGATCGGTGAACCCGCGGATCCATTTGCAACTCCGTTGGAAATATTACCCGAATGGTACTTCTTTCCCGTATTTCAAATACTTCGCACAGTACCAAATAAGTTATTGGGTGTTCTTTTAATGGTTTCAGTACCAATAGGATTATTGACAGTACCTTTTTTGGAGAATGTCAATAAATTCCAAAATCCATTCCGTCGTCCAGTAGCTACAACAGTCTTTTTGATCGGTACCGCAGTAGCTCTTTGGTTAGGTATTGGAGCAACTTTACCTATTGAGAAATCCCTAACTTTAGGTCTTTTTCAAATTGATTGAACCGTGAAATACCACGACATAGGTATCTAGGGAAGATCCCCCTTCTGGATCTTCCCTAGATACATCAATCAATCTTATTATGATCTATTCTGCAAATATATGGATCGTGTCGGAGATTCAAAACTCATTCTATTCTTTTTTCTTTCTAAAAACTTCAAAATGAAAACTTTTTCGTAGGTAAATTGATTGCAAAATGCTTCTGTAGAGTGCCCAATATCTGTTTTACATCTTCTATGCGAAAATATTCCATTTTCATAAGATCTTCTTGACTGTGACTCAAAAGGTCCAATAATGTATGTATATTGGACCTTTTGAGACAATTATAGGTCCTGGAAGACAATTCTGATTGGTCAATAAAAATACATGTCAATGGAATTCCTTTTTTGTTTTTCTTGAGATTGGTGAATCTGTCTTGAAAGGAAACAGGGGGTAGATTCCATCTGTTTTCATTTTCCTCGAAATTCATGTCCTCTTCCTCTGCATGTAGAAAAGGAATCAATAAATCAATCAAATTACGAGAAGCTTCATAAAGTGCTTCTTTAGGAGTTAAACTTCCATTCGTCCATATTTCTAGAAAGAGTATCTCTTGTTTTTCATTCCCATTCCCATAAGAATGAATACTATGATTCGCATTTCGAACGGGCATGGATACAATATCTATAGGATAACTTCCATCGTGAGAGTCGTTTGTGAATTTCATACGATACCCGCGATCTCTCTTGATTTGTAATTCAATACACAAATCAATTGGTTCTGTCAGGTTAGCTATATGCTGTGTCGTGTCAACTATTTCTACAGAAGGTGGTGAGATGATATCTTGAGCTGTTATGTATTTGGGACCCCTGACGCAAATGGATGCACCCCTAACTCCATAGAGATTACTTCTCAATACAATTTCTTTCAAATTTATTAAAATCTCATGTACTGATTCTTCAATACCTGCTATCGTAGAATATTCATGCAGCACATTTTCAGATGTTGCACGTGTGATACATGTTCCTTCTATTTCTCCAAGTAAAGCCCTTCGCATGGCAATACCTATGGTATCGGCTTGACCTTTCATAAGCGGGGACAGAACGAAACGACCATAATAAAGACGCTTGCTGTCTACTCTTGATTCAACACATTTCCACTGTAGTGTTCGAGTGGATCCTGCTACTTCTTCTCGAACCATAGTATTATTTTTCTTTTCTTTATGATTATTGGATCAGATCATTGAATCATTTATTTCTCTTGAAATCTCTTGAATTCTTATTTCTACACACGTCTTTTTTTAGGGGGGCGACATCCATTATGCGGCATGGGTGTTACATCACGTACGAAACTTAATAGCATCCCACTTCTACGAATGGCTCGTAATGCCGCATCTCTTCCAAGACCTGGACCCTTTATCATAACTTCTGCTCGTTGCATACCCTGTTCAACGACTGTACGAATAGCATTAAATGCTGCTGCTTGAGCAGCATAGGGTGTTCCTTTTCTTGTGCCTCTGAATCCAGAAGTACCTGCAGAAGCCCAAGAAACCACCCGACCTCGTACGTCTGTAACAGTTACAATAGTATTGTTGAAACTCGCTTGAACATGAATAACTCCTTTTGGTATTCTACGTTCATTCTTATGTGAACCAATACGTGCATTCTTACGTAAACCAATTTTTGCTATAGGTTTTGTCATATTTTATTATATCATATTCATAAGAATAAAAGAAAAATAAAGAAGAATCAGAAATCTACAGAAAGATACGCGGATATCCATTTCATATGAAAACGAATCCTTTCTTCTTTCTTTTTACATGTACATGGGTTTTTCTTTGAAAAAGTTATTGATTTAGAACTTGAGAAGGATTACCCCTGTCTCTGTTTATGTCTCGGATTGGAACAAATGACTATAATTCGCCCCCGCCTACGAATCAGGCGACATTTTTCACAAATTTTACGAACAGAAGCCCTTATTTTCATATTGATCATTCCTTACCTTCATTCGGAATCTATTTTTTTTTTTTTTTTTTTTTACAAAAATAAGTTTATTGCATTTTTGAACTTCGAATTATATCCCTACGAAAAGGATGTTGAAAAGAATGATCTAATCGTTCGAATCTTTTTTGCGAAGTCTATAAATTATACGTCCCCTGGTTGAATCATAACGACTCATTTCGATTTTGACCCTATCTCCGGGTAGTATACGTATAAAACTGCGCCGGATTCTCCCTGAAATATAACCTAGAATTAAATCTTCATTATCTAACCGAACTCGGAACATACCGTTGGGAAGTGATTCAGTAATTAAACCCTCATGAATCAATTTTTGTTCTTTCATTCCAGGGAACCCCCTTTAAGTATCAACTAATAGAGGAAGAGTTCTATAATTAACTTCTCCTCTCTATTTTACAAATAGTAAGTTCGAGAGAAAATTAGGGTACCCAGGAGAATCACCATATATAACACAAAATTTCTCCTCCAATTTTTTCTAGTCGAGCTTCTCGATCTGTCATTATACCTCGAGAAGTAGAAAGAATTACAATTCCCATTCCACCTAAAATCTTAGGAATTCGTTGATAGTTGGAATAGATTCGTAGACCAGGTCGGCTTATACGCTTTAAAATTATTTTATTACCTTTCCTAGTTTTTCTATGTCGTAAAGTTGAAACCAAGAAATTTTTTTTACTTTCTTGATGTTTTCGAACGTTTTCAATAAAACCTTCTCGTAAAAGTATTTTCACAATGTTTTTAGTGATATTAGTAGATACTATTTGAACTCTTCCCTTTTGATCCATGTCAGCATTTCTTATAGAAGTTATTATATCGGCAATAATGTCCCTACCCATGACGAACTATAGTTATTGGTGCCTCCTCATTTTAATATAATCAACATGCTTCTTTTTTGTTTTATTTTCATTCTTAAATTATCAAAAATTATTAGAAATTAAAAGTACATGCATGAGACACAATCTATTAATCGGATCTATTTCAGATATTTGAATATTCTATTTCTATTATTATAATTATTCTTTCTATTTATATTTATTTCTATTTTCTATATTCTATATATATATATATATGTATAGAATATATAGAAATATAGGATATATCTATCCTATTTTCATCTATAAGACTTCGGGTGCTAATGAAACTATTTTAGTAAAATTCAACTGTCTCAATTCCCGAGCAATCGCACCAAAAATTCGAGTTCCTTTTGGATTTCCTTCTTGATCAATGATAACCGCTGCATTGTCATCATATCGTATTATCATGCCGTTGTCACGTTTGAGTTCTTTACACGTGCGTACAATCACAGCTCTAATTACTTCTGATCTTTCTAGAGGCATGTTGGGCACTGCTTCTTTGATTACAGCAACAATAACATCGCCAATATGAGCATATCGTTGATTACTAGTTCCTATGATTCGAATACACATCAATTCTTGAGCTCCACTGTTATCCGCTACATTCAAAAGGGTCTGAGGTTGAATCATATCATTTTTATTGTAATCTCTGATTTCAATGCAAGGGATATAGGGAAAAAGAAATATTGTCTGTCCAGAGATAAAGAAATCCGCGGTTGTTTTTTCATTCTCAATACTCCTTTCTTTTACTTTCTTTTATTTTTGTTTACTTATCCTGAAATAACAAATTGAGTTCGTATAGGCATTTTGCATGCAGCTATTTCCATAGCTGCTTTGGCTACAGTTTCTGATACTCCACTCATTTCATAAAGTATTCGGCCCGGTTTAACAACGGATACCCAATATTCGGGGGATCCCTTGCCCGAACCCATACGTGTTTCCGTAGGTCTTACTGTAACAGGTTTGTCGGGAAAGATACGTACCCATATCTTTCCACCACGACGCGCATATCGTGTCATTGCTCTTCGCCCTGCTTCTATTTGTCTAGCTGTGATCCAAGCAGGTTCAAGTGCCTGAAGAGCGTATCTGCCAAAACAAATATGATTGCCTCGGCAAGATATTCCCTTCATTCTACCTCTATGTTGTTTACGAAATCTGGTTCTTTTGGGGTTATAGTTGATGGTTGTTTCTGAATTCCATCTCTACTGCAGAGCCGGACATGAGAGTTTCTTCTCATCCAGCTCCTCGCGAATGAAATGATTCAATAATCTTACATATACACATGTATTTATGTATTTCATTTTATCAAAAGAAAGAATATACTCATTTTAATTTTTTTTATATTGAATTTGTTACATAGGTAGATGTATATATAACTAGATAACTAGGCGTGTTTGTTTATATATAATGCTTCTTTTATCAAATTTTCTAAAGTATTTTACTTTACCTCTATTGAATCACGCCAAAAGTCATCCAATAAATGAAATTCTTAAATTAAATAAAACTAGAAAAAGGGTTCGCGGGCGAATATTGACTCTTTTCTACTTCATTTGTAGGGTCAATTCATGACCCTTCAGAAGAAATCCATTTTTTCTTGGTTCATTCCGCCATCCTACCCAATGAATCATTAGGATTGATTCGTTTTCAACAAAATCCTATGTAGTCACAGGTTCCATCGTTCCCATAGCTTCTCCATTTATGCTTAGGCCTGAACTCTGCAATGGAGCTCCCAACAAAATCTGTTATTTGTTTCCGAGTCAATCTCCTCAGTTTTTCTTAACCCGAAGCTCGATGAAATTATTCATCTATTTTTTAGATATTATTAGATAGATAATAGACTATATTATCCATATTGATTAGATTATTTAGATTATTATTATTGAAATTGAATTTCTTTATTTTCTATTTTTTATTTATATATTTCTTAGTATATTTCTTATGATATTGTAATTGTATATTTTGTATCTTTATTTTATATTGATGTTGATGCTTTATAACACTGCCTTTTTTATGGGGTGATTTTTCATAAACCATACATATGGGAATCCTATATCATTGAGATCTTTATTCTCTCTTTCTATCATCCTTCCATTTTTCCACATCCCTTTTTTTTGTTTCACAATTCATAATCAGATTTCTTTTTTTATGAAAAGAATTTCAGTTGCTACAACTATATGATTGATTCAGCCATATAGTGACTGTTTCTTGGGATCTCGACAATACGAAGCAATAAGTTGTTTTTTAGTTTTGAGTTTCTTTAGTTTTGATAGTTACTAAGTTTAGAGTGGGGTCAGCCTGTTTTTTTTCAATCTCAATTATCAACTCTAAAGAAAAAACTAACGAGTCACACACTAAGC